CAAAAATGAGTTAATTGTAAACATGTTTCTTGTTTACGAAGAAACAAGAATCCAACTTCAAATTCAGAAATATAATAATTATATAGAAAAAAAAAGAATCTTTGATTTTCTTTTAAAAAAGCATAAATCTTTTCTTTTGAAGTAATAAAACTCTTCCAATTGGAATACTCATTCAAAAAAAATCGTAATAAATGCAAAAATGCAATATCCTTGATCCAACTTTGAACATTGTGAACCAAAATTTCACAATGAATAGGATAGGGTATGACTAGATTTACTACATAGCCTAAATGTGAAAATTGATCCTCTAAAAAAGGAAAGATAGAATGAATAGATCGTAATTGATTATATTTTAGTATCCCTTTTTTTGTTGGGAAAGATACTAAACGTTGAGAAAATGCAATTTCTGCAATAATTGCAAAACTTTCTAATATAATTTGGGAATAGAAACAAAAATACAAATAATCTTTATACTGAATGAATGGGGTATTCTGAAACTTATTACTTAAATGCCCCAAATAACCCGTTGGATAGATTTGAATAAGGAAACGTTTCACAAGTACTGAGCTAAACTTTTTGTCACAACCAAAAATAGGCATTTCTACAGATTCATAAAAAAAGGAACAATTAGTTAAACAATAATCATGAGCAAATACATAAACATACTCCTGAAAAATAAGTGGATATAAAAAGTATTGTTGATGAAATTTATCCTTTTCTAGATATCTTTGTAACTTTTTCATTTTTATTTGAACCAGAGAAAAAGTAAAAAAAAATGATGTTCTTGGTTTATAAAATAATACATAATGCAATACGGCTAGAAAAGAAAAAGAATAGGAATATTTAATAATAAATAAATAAAGTAGATAAATTCCATTTCACAATCCCCCCAAAAAATAAACGGAGAGTCACATTAATAGATATTCATATTATTTATATTTTTTTAGTCTAATCTTCATCCTGTTGGGATTATATTCATTTGAATTTAAATCACAAAAGGTAAAAACTCCTTTATTTTTACAACCCAATTGCTCTTTTGATTTTGGCTATTTATCAATATACCATTTTTTCTACACATATGTTTATGTTTCCAATCCATAATCAAGAATAATTAGGATTTATTTAAAGAAAATGATAATAAATAAAAAATTAATTTAAAACCATTTATTTTTTACCATAATAGGTGCTAATCCATTTTTAACGTATAATTAGATCGAGTAATCATTCCATGTTCAATTCATTCCAATTGAACAAAATAAGCTCGTTACTTTTTATTTTCTTAAATTGGAGCCATAATAAGCTCTATCCATTTATTCACTAGACTACACTTAAAATAGGAATCCTTTTTCTTTTTTCTAATTTATATAAGCTACAAAACTTTTTGTAACTCCAACACTTAGCAACTAAAAATGTAAAATAAAAGGAAATCCATTGATTTTATCACGACATGCTATTTTTTCCATTCATTACCTTTGAGGATCAGTCGCAGTCTTATAGACTCTACCAATAGTCTGGACGAATTCTTTTTCATCTAAATGTGTAAAAAAGCATAGTCGCACTTAAAAGCCGAGTACTCTACCATTGAGTTAGCAACCCAGAAATAGTTAATGTAATAAATAAAAATGATCGAATAAAATGAAATTATAACAGAACGAATGAAAATAAACAATTGGTAAAGTGAAAGAACTACTATTATTATCTTATTTCATGTTCAATAAAATAATAATAGTAGTTCTTTTTATAACATTTTAAAATCCCTCATTTTAAAGTTAAAGATATGATGAATTGAGAAAAAAGGATAATAAATAATGATTCATTAACATAAACCATGAATAAATATATGGATTTATATTCAATCGAGTGTAGATAAACAAATCTATTAATACTTGACCAAATTATAGTTTTTAAATAAACCATTGTCAATAGAAAAACACTAATGAGAAAACCAATTGATGAAGTAAATCATAAGTTATATTGAATTGACACAAAAATACAAAGAGAATAAATTATGAAATGGAAAAAGAAGCAGAACAAGTCAATTTCCAATCAATAAAATCAATATCAATATATCAATATAAATAATATAATAAACATTTTTGTAGTTGATCAATACCAAAGAGAAAAAGAGGAAAAGAAAAAAGGTGTGTAGATAATGAAATAATACGAATTATTAAAAATTATTAAACTTTACTACTTTACTTCGTATTTGATTTCTCAACCAATTCAAAGTCGTTTTGAGTTGTTTTCTCTTTCAGCAATTCTGCCTTTTGTAAAATGTGAGAAACGGTTTCTGTAGGTTTAGCACCCCTTTTAAGGAAATTCAAAATCACAGGAATGTTTAAATGAGTTTCATTCTTGATTGGATCGTAGAAACCTACTCTTTGAAGATTTCTTCCTTCTCTTCGAGATCGAGCATCAATTGCAACGATTCGATAGACGGCTCATTGGGATAGATATAAATAAAAAGCCCCCCTTGGAAACGTATAAGAGGTTTTCTCCTCATACGGCTCAAGAAAAAAGGATTTTCATTTCTGTTTTCTGTATATAATTGAAATATAAAATCAATATCCAACTAGGATTGTATTTTGCCCCTTTTCTTCCTATTTACAGAAAAACCCATATTCATACTTATGACTCAAGTTCGCTTGAATTCTTTTTTAAAGAATCAAAAGATTGATAAATTGTTTGAGTCATCTCTAAACTCTTTTGCTTTTATTTGTCTTATCTCAAGCACATTTCTTTTTATCGCCCTAAAAGTAACAATGGAATTGTTAAGAAAATTAACAAAGGTTTTTCCTTGTTATGAAATATTGTTGATTTACTTTGTGAAATCATTGGGTTTAGACATTCCTTCGAGGATTTTTCCTTTCAAAAAGCCAGCAACATACCTTTTGTATTTATTTGTTCTTTTATCTAAAAAATATCTAATCTAAATAAGATCTAGAATCTGAGAACCCTCTTATGTTATATATTTGTAAACCTTACTCTAATTCTATAGAAAAGATAGTAAGGGATACTTACAAAGTTGGCCTAACTTATTAATTTTAACTAACCCTAGATTCTTTCCCTTACTCAAACCCTTCTTCTCGAGCTTCATTATATAGTATTTACTTGCAACCCCAATAAAAATAAAAACAAGGTTACTTTAATAATAAAATGTCGAGCCAAGAGCATCTTTATGAATATGTAAAATGGCGGATGTACAAATCCACAGACAATTAGTTCCTTCAAGTCGCACGTTGCTTTCTACCACATCGTTTCAAGCGAAGTTTTACCATAACATTTTTCTCCAATTTAATTGCAAGTTTCTATCAATATCGATATATATATTAAATTAATATTTATTATATATAATAAATAATATAATTAGTGCATATCGATAGAATAATGAATAGTCATTGGTTCAATTAGTAGATTCATCAATTATGGATAAAAATAAATAAGAAATTCCATTTATTAATTAATTTTATTTTAATATTAAAAAGGAAAGTCAAAATGATCCATTTATCCGACATTGAGCATTGGATGAGAGTTTCAATAAATCAAAACTGAATATATTTTATTAATATTCATATTATTTTGTTTATCAGAAGAAACAAATTGTTGAACAATTTTTATTTTATTTTATGTATTAATAGAGAAGAATCTCTTCTTTTGTTTAATCATAAAGAATCTGGGACGGAAGGATTCGAACCTCCGAATAACGGGACCAAAACCCGCTGCCTTACCACTTGGCCACGCCCCATTGAAATGTTTCTTCAACACAAAGAAACTTTAATGGTTCTCTTGATTATTCGTCAACTTATTAACCACAGCAAAAATATGTGTTTATTGCTAACATTCTACACATACAGATAACCTAGAATCAAAAAAGGGAATTGATCATTACATGGAATTCCATTAAGATAATGTATAATGTATGCAAATAGAAACCCTTGCGATTTTTTGCATTTCCCTTTTTTCTTATCATTAAAATACTCTTTTCTAATTGAATTTCAAAGAACGAAATCTTTTTTATGCTTAATCTGTTTAGTTTAATCTGGATCTGTTTTCATTCTGTCATTTATCAAAATCTTTTTTTCTTTGCTAAATTGCCCGAAGCTTATGCCATTTTCAATCCAATCGTTGATATTATGCCTGTCATACCTCTATTTTTTTTTCTATTAGCCTTTGTTTGGCAAGCTGCTGTAAGTTTTCGCTAATTTTACAGTTATCAATGTATAATGTATTCTATCATAAAATGACAAAAAATAGATTCTTAATCAGATAAAAAGTCCTTTATGAAAAACCCTCCATTTTGAAATGGAAAATAAATCTATATTGAACAAACAAACCAAAAGAAAAACCTAAAACGATATATGTAAAAAGTGGTAAAATAAAAAAGAAGTGATCTATTTTCTTTTTCAAAAAAAAAGTCTTGGAGATTTTATAATGCTTACTCTCAAACTTTTTGTTTACACAATAGTAATCTTTTTCGTTTCTCTCTTCATCTTTGGATTCTTATCTAATGATCCAGGACGTAATCCTGGGCGCGAAGAATAAAAATAAAGAATTTGTCACTTTTTTAACAAATTTTTATTTTATATTTCATAAACTCAGCAAAAAGAATCCAATTCTTTCCAATTCCTTATTTCCAGTAACAAAAATAATCAAGGAAGAACGGAAAGAGAGGGATTCGAACCCTCGGTAAACAAAAGTCTACATAGCAGTTCCAATGCTACGCCTTGAACCACTCAGCCATCTCTCCTAATATGAAATGCAAATTTTTTCCTTAATATCGATTGCAATTCAAATAGCAACATATATAAACATAAATGATCAATTCGATCCATCTTTTAATTTAACAATTAATCTATTTAAAATGAATATAAAACTATTGTGTTTTTTTGTCTGGTTGGGTATACGTATTTTCTTAACACTTGTGATTAGTCTAATTGTTAGTATTATAACTAACACACTCATATTGATTTTATATATTATTGTATATATATTCCATAAAT